TCAAATTTGATGGATTCACCCTCTGAAACAAGAACTTCTGGTCCTGGAGGGACAATATCAACCACTTGACGTCCATCCGATGGATCTGTTATGGTTATTTCATATCCCCCTTTTTCTTTTCGTATGATTTTGCTTACTATGCCCGCTCCTGTAGCATTATAAACTGTATTGTTACTCTTACTTCCGTCGGGATAAATCTGACCCCTTCCCCTATTTCCTCCTACATATATAGGATATTTTAAAAAGTGAACATCTTTCTTAGTAGTGGGGTCGGGGGAAAGAATAGGAAAGGTGATTTCACTATATTTCTGGCCGGGAACAGGCCCTATTACAAGAATATTTTTTTTATTAGGGCGGTAGCTCAGAAAAGACAAATTTCCTATCTTTTCTTTCATCTCGGGAGAAATACGATCGGAAGGAGCTAATTCAAACCCCTCCGGTAAAATAAGAACAGCCCCCACATTCAAACCCCCTTTCTTACCATTAGCAAGGACTTGTTTCACTTGCTTATCATAAGGAATTCGAACAACTGCTTCAAATATAGTATCGGGAAGTACTGCTTGTGGAACCTCAATATCCACGGGCTTATTAGCTAAATGACAATTAGCACATACAATACGCCCGGTCGCTTCTCGTGGATTTTCATAACCCTGCTGCGCAAAAATGGGATATGCACTTGAAACGGATGTCCGAGTTATGATATATATCATGAGCGATACGGAAATAGATCGAATAATATGTTCCTTTATCCAAGAAAAAGTATTTCTAGTTTGCATAATCTAATCATTGGTCTGAAAATTTCTACAATAAATTGGGTAGGTCACTAGTATAGTTTCCTATCCACGATTCTGCTATTTATTGGAATTATTTTACTGGAATACTATACTATAAAAATAGTATGAAAACCCCCTAGATAGAATGTTTTTAATACTTATGTAGAACTACAAAGTAAGAAACGTTCTAATTGGATTAATATTGGTGGATCATTTATCAATCATTCATTGAATGATAAATAACCACAAGTGACGGAGATACACGATTTAAATAACGAAAAATCCAATATTTAAAAAGAGTATCGAGAATAACCGGAAAAGTGGAAACAAGACTAGATATAATTTGATCATTATGACCAAATCCAAAATCTTTGTATACAGAACCAATCATTAGTTCCCAGCCGTGGGGTGAATGAAATCCGATACATAAATCGGTTAATAAAAGAATTGAAAAAGCTTTTACTGTATCACTTAAGTTATATAGGAATTCCTGAGTCCAAGAGTTAAGAATAACAAGTTCTTGATTACCTAAAATAGAATAACCACTTAAAATAACAAAACAGATTATATTTGTCGAGAAGTGTAAAATTGTATGGATACGATCCTCGTTGTGTATCTTGATTAATTGGATCGTTTCTTTGTGGATTCCTATAAGAAGCTTTTGTAGATATGTCTCCGAGTATTCCTTGATCATTTCTTCCAAGAAGAGGATTTCTTCTAATTCTATGAACTTTTCTAGAATACTTTTTTGTTGAATATCATTCAACAAAATTTCGGATTGGCCGATATTCGCCCAATTAATAACCCAAGATTCCATATTTTTAGTAAATAAGAGAGAAATCCACCAGGGCAAAAATACTATAGATGCAAGATACAAAAGAGGAGTGAATGCTTTCTTTTTTGCCATTTTTCGCCTGTTAATTTTTAATTAACCCACTCCATTTGTCGGACTTTATGTGATCGAATATTTCTTTCAAACATGAGTTCTAGACAGGGCATCAAACCTATGAATCTATTTTATTTGTGATTTTGTTTTGAATCTAGAAAGAATACAGAAATAGACTAAGACTCCACTTCAAGTTCGACTGAAGAAATAATACAAAATAGTGTTGCTAGATACCTCAATTCATCAAATTCCAAACAAATGTCTCCTTTCGATGAATGGCCGAAAGAAGTACTTTGAAGGAATGAATATTATTGAGATTTTGAGACGAAAGAACCCCTTATTCTATAAAAATATCCAGTATTTCAAAAAAAAAATTCCAACGATTCCCCATAGTCAAGAATAGAATAATTGAGAGAAAGATATTGTAATAGTCAAAAAAAGAAACGGCAAAACAAGTAAAAAGGTCGATTGACAAAGAAAATAATTTACAAGATATGGTTTATCTGCATCTAAAGTATCATTTAGTTATAGAAAAACAGGATTCTTGCGTTTTTTCCCTCCTGCCGAGAAAGCATTCGTTCTTCCGCCCAGTTCCTTTTCTCAAAATCAAAATACTTCAATTGGTACGCGCAAGAAATAGGCCAATTCCGCGGCTTTTTGTTCAATTTCTCGTGGAGTTAAATTCTCATCAGTACGGGTCAACGGAATAGCCCCCCGGCCTCTGATATCCATATAAAGGACACGACGGGCATAAATACCCTCTTTAACTTCTATTCGAACGGATTGAATATCTTTTATAAGGAATCGGAGGAATATGCGACGATTTTTTCCAGGAAATCCCCAACGAAAAATACACACTATTCCTTCCTTTCTATCGAATCGATCATAACCACTACCTACATTCCAGGAAATTGTGCACCACAAATAGGAACTAATAAAGAGACCCGCGATTCCGTAGAAAGACATCACAATTCCCTGTGGAAAAAAAAGGATTTGCTGAGACGGAACAAAAGATATCAAATTTCTACCAAGAAAACTGGAAATTCCAACCAACAAGAATCCTAATGAACCTAAAAAAACGATAAGGGCCCAACAAAAATTACTTAGTTTTCGAGACCCCGTTATAAGTTCTATCCATGTATCTTCTGATCGCCAACTCATACTTGATCCGATTGCATTTTATTGAAATTGAGAGAATACCCCAAATGATTTTGACTTTCCTTTTTTTGTTTCCGAATGAACTTTCATCAACTAGCACTAGTTTGATGTGAACTAGCACTAGTTTAATGGGAACTTTTAGGAGTAATTCATCAAATTGTTTAGATCTAAAATAATAACATACCCCTCATATGATCCCAATATACATATTGATATATATATAGATCCACCAACTTTACATTTTAAGCATCCAGCGATCCTGATCTATTTGAAACTGGCTAGAATTCAGTTATCTATAGATCATTTTCTGCAGACATAAGAGCTTTTTCCTTTATGTTCGGCGGAAATCACATGTTCTACTATATTTTCTTTTCCGAAATTACTATCTGTGTTATGCTACAAGTCTAAGTAAAAAAAAAAAAAAGAATGAGACTGGGTCCCCTCGGATCTAAACAATCTTGTTTTTTTGAACATAAAGAAATAAAGAACCCATTGCAATTGCCGGAAATACTAGGCCTACTAAAGGCACAAAAATAGAGGGAAAATTGAAAGTTGTCATAAAAAGGGGTACCTCGATTTATTATTTGTACCTGTTCTTATTTTTTTTTAATATCATATTTTATATTTATACTAATTATAATTAATAATTGTAATTATTATGAATTCGTAGATTAGAGATATTAAGTATCTAAGTGAGTATATAGAATAAGTCCAAGGAATGTAGAACTAAATAAATGGACTTATTCATCTATCTATATGAAAGATACATATGATAATCCATTTTATTTTTCTTCGTTTCTTTGTGTTTTGTTCTTGTCTTTGAATTTCATTTTAATATTTAATAAAGAGTTTCTTACAAATTATCGAAAGATTCATTAGAATACGACACAACCGGGATTTTTAGTGAAAACGGGATTTTCGGGAGATGCAGAAAGATACAAAACTATATATCTATTTTTTCTATAATTTGAATTTGATTATATATGTAAGATGAAATTCGTTTTATTTTCCTAATTTCACGAAAGGAAGAACTCACTTTTTATCTTGTTGGTAGAGACTTCTTAATTAGTAATCGGGAATCTAGGTAAAAAAAAGAGTTATACGCAACTTTTGATTTTGATTCTTTCTACAATTAGATCTTAGGTCGCCAAAGAAAACTCCCTTTTTAGTTACTTTGATTCCGATAAGCTAAGATTCGGATAAGCTAACTACTTTTTTTGTTTGCTACAAATAAAATAATTGAACTTAGTGCGCTCTACTTGATTGAATTGGAATTCAAAGGAAAGAAGGCGTGGAGCTTAAATAACTCACTCAGAACGCTTTTTAAAAGATTACGCGGTACAATTAGGTCGAATAAGCCCTTCTGGAATAAATATTCAGCCGCTTGTGAACCTTCGGGTACTGTTTTATTCAATGTTTGTTCAATTACTCTTTTACCCGCAAATGCAATATAGGAATTTGGTTCGGCAATAATAATATCTCCCAACATACCAAAACTAGCTGTTACCCCACCAGTAGTAGGAGATGTAAGGATTGATACATACAATAACTTTTTATTTGATTGATAATCATATAAAGCAGACGATATTTTAGCCATTTGCATCAGGCTCAAACTCCCTTCTTGCATGCGCGCTCCCCCCGAAGCGCACACTATAATAAGAGGTAGAAATTGATTAGTAGCGTACTCAATCAAACGGGTGATTTTCTCCCCGACTACGGATCCCATACTACCCCCCATAAACTGAAAATCCATAACCCCAATTGCTACGGGAATACCATTTAGTTGACCTACGCCTGTTTGAACAGCCTCAGTTAATCCTGTCTTTCTTTGATAAGAATCAATACGATCTTTATAAGGCTCCTCCTCCGAATGAAATCCAATGGGATCCAGAGAGACCATGTCTTCATCCATAGGGTCCCAAGTACCGGGGTCGATCAAAACTTCGATTCTTTCTGAACTACCCATTTTCAAATGGTATCCACACTGTTCACAAATATTCATTTTTGATTTCAAAAATTTCTTATAATTTAATCCATAACAATTTTCGCATTGAACCCACAAATGTCTGTATTTTTGAGTTGCATCGAGATCACTAGGCCTTTCTCTTAGAGTTAAATCACTACTCTTCGCGCGGGTTCGTATACTGGACCCCCCACCTTCACTACTAGTTTTACGTTTATCA